TTAAAATGTCATGTACCGATTCTTGAATACCTGCTAAGGTAGAATACTCGTGTGGTATTTTCTCAGATTTTGCACGTGTGATACATGTTCCTTCTATTTCTCCAAGTAAAGCTCTTCGCATCGCAATGCCTATTGTGTCAGCTTGACCTTTCATAAGTGGAGACAGAATAAAGCGTCCATAACAAAGACGCTTATTGTCTTCTTTTGATTCAACACACTTCCATTGTAGTGTACGAGTAGATACTGTTATTTTCTCTCGAACCATAAGAATATTTTATTATTTGATCAAATCATTGAATCTTTTTTTTCTCTTGTTTACCTTGAAATATCTTAAATTTTTATTTCTACACACGTCGTTTTTTTGGAGGTCTACAGCCATTATGTGGCATAGGGGTTACATCCCGCACAAATGTTAATAGTATACCACTTCTGCGAATAGCGCGTAATGCCGCGTCTCTTCCGAGACCAGGTCCTTTTATCATGACTTCTGCTCGTTGCATACCTTGATCCACTACTGTACGAATAGCATTTCCTGCTGCGGTTTGAGCAGCAAAGGGTGTCCCTCTTCTTGTACCCTTGAATCCACAAGCACCAGCGGAGGACCAAGAAACCACTCGACCCCGTACATCTGTAACAGTCACAATAGTATTATTGAAACTTGCTTGAACATGAATAACCCCCTTTGGTATTCTCCGTGTATTCTTACGTGACCCAACACGTCCATTCTTACGTGAACCAATTCTCGGTATAGCTTTTGCCATATTTTTTCATCTCATAAATATGAGTCAGAGATATATGGATATATCCATTTCGTGTCAAAAATTTACTTTTACATCGGGTGTTTTAACAAGTCTGATTATCCTTGTCTTTGTTTATGTCTTGGGTTAGAACAAATTACTATAATTCGTCCCCGCCTACGTATTAGTCGACATTTTTCACAAATTTTCCGAACAGAAGCTCGTATTTTCATATTTGGCATTCCTCATTTTAATTCTCAATATACTTTTTTTTAAGGTTTCTTTAAATTTTTCATCTCGAATCATATTCCCACGAAGGGCATGTTGAAGTTGATAAAAACACCTAATCTTTCGAATCCTTAGTGCGAAGTCGATAAATTATACGTCCTTTGGTTGAATCATAACGACTTACTTCAATTTTGACTCTATCGCCTGGCAGTATCCGTATAAAACTACGTCGGATCTTTCCTGAAACATAACCTAGAATCATATCTTGATTATCTAAGCGAATCCGGAACATACCGTTGGGAAGGGATTCAGTAATTAAACCTTCATGAATCCATTTTTGTTCTTTCATTCCAGGTAAAGCCTCCTTGAAGTATCAACTGATGGAGGAGGAACAATATTAGATAACCCGCCCCTTTTCTTTTTATTTTCACAAATCAGAAGTTTCGGACCCAATTCGTATATTAGAAAGATTACCATATATAACACAAAACTTCTCCACCAATTTTTTCTAGTCGAGCCTCTCGGTCTGTCATTATACCTCTAGAAGTAGAAAGAATTACAATTCCCATCCCACCTAAAATTCTAGGAATTCGTTGGTAGTTCGAATAGATTCGGAGACCGGGCCGACTGATCCGTTTTAAATTTAAAAAATTTCTATAAGCCTTTTTACTATTCCTTCTATGCCGTAGGGTTAAAACCAAAAAAGCTTTTTTGGTTTCTTTATGTTTTCTCACGTTTTCGATAAACCCTTCTCGTAAAAGTATTTTAACAATATTTTCGGTGATATTCGTAGATGCTATTCGAACCACCCTTTTTCTATCCATATCAGCATTTCGTATAGAGGTTATTATGTCAGCAATAGTATCCCTACCCATGGTGAATTAAAATTTTTGGTGCTCCCCAATTTTGATATAATCAACGTGTTTTTCTTTTTTTTTTTTTTACTTTTTTATGAATTGAAATTCTTAAAGGCATATGCGTGAGACACAATCTCCTAAAAATGATGAATCTACTTATTAATCTTTTTTTTTTTCAAATATCTTAACTTAAAACATATGACGGTATTATCTTATTTTATAAGACCTTACAATACCTCCGGAGCTAATGAAACTATTTTAGTAAAATTTAACTGTCTCAATTCCCGGGCAATTGCACCAAAAACTCGAGTTCCTTTGGGATTTCCTTCTTGGTCAACGACAACTGCAGCATTGTCATCATATCGTATTATCATACCGTTATCACGTTTGAGTTCTTTACAAGTACGTACAATTACAGCTCTGACCACCTCTGATCTTGATAGTGGCATATTTGGTACTGCTTCTTTGATCACAGCAACAATAACGTCACCGATATGAGCATATCGACGATTGCTAGCTCCTATGATTCGAATACACATCAATTCCCGAGCCCCGCTGTTATCCGCTACATTCAAAAGGGTCTGAGGTTGAATCATATCATTTTAAAAATCTATTCTTTCAATGCAAAGCAAAGAATGAAGAAAAAAAGAAATATTGTTTGTCCAAAGAAAGAAACCG